AGCGCCTTCTACTACTTCTAATAGGCCATCAACTAGACCAGAATCCGTCTCAACGAGTCTATAAGAAGTGATCCAATTTTTTTCATCGGGTCCGGGTAGAGACCAAAGATCTTGAGCGACCGATCCGGCAGAACAACTCAAAAGATAAAGAAGTATCGTTAATTTCTTCATGCTCGTTCCAAGTTCGAAGAACCATTTGTACAAATAAGGATCCCCTTCGTAACATGATTGCTTCTTCATATAGATAGATATAGGATCTATAAGGCAGCAATTATTTATAAGTACATTTTGTGCAACAGCCCTTCCTATCTGATAGAAAAGGATACCATGATCCGTAACCGGTCTTACATGCGCTCGCAACTCCCAAGTTTGTCTATGAAGAGCGAATCGAATTGTATTAGTGTCTATAATTGATTTCTTCTGTGTAATACTAATCGATAGGGCCTCATTGGTAATTGCTACAAGATCTCGTGCATTGTAACCCATGGCTATGGACCCGAATCCATTAGTATGGAACATTTTCTTTTCCAAGTGAAATCCCCTAGTATACGAAAGGGTGAAAACGTGCTTTCGTTGTTGTGGAATAAGAAGCCTTCGTATCTTAATGCATGTATTTAATTTATTCGGAGCTATTAGAGCGGGATCCACTTTTTGGGGAATATGAGTCGAAGCAATAACAAGAATCTCTCTAGTGGACCGTCTTTCACAATCCCCGGGGAGATAGTTCAATAATAAACCGAGGGACTCCGACTCATCCACATACAGATCATGAATGTTTGGAATCCATACTATGCAAGGAGACATTGTTCTTGCCAATTCGAATTGCAAGTTGATAGAAGCTAGGTTGATTTCCAACTCGATGATATACCTAAGTATCTCATCATCCACCGTATACTCCTCCCTCAGCTCCGGGTCCGAGTCCAAGTTCGAATAGTCACGATCATCAATATCATCCGCATCTCTAAGCGCATCCATATATTCCTTAGCAGGATCGCTATCATTATCAATCCCATCAATATCCACATCATTAAGCGCTTCCATATAGTCCTCAGGATCGAGATCATCAATAACTATTTTCAAACCCAGCTTGTTCAGAAATACCGTAATAAAAGGAAGATAGGAGTTTGTCGCTAGGGATTTGACCAAATAGGATCGTCCAGTTCCTATAGGACCTATCACTAAAATACCCCTAGAGGGGGATAGCGCTAGGCGGAACGAAAAGGGTTTCGGGTTTCCATGAGATGGGAAATGAAAACTATTGGCCCCACACGAGGTTTGTGAATAAGTGATTGTCTGATAATGAGCAAGGAATATCCGTCTTTCTGCTAAACAGGATGTATTGAACTCATAATTCATTAGATCCTTTTGATGAATGTCAACTAAGTATCGTAAGTAAATTGCTCCCGCTTGTTCAAACATTTGATAACCATAGTCACTCTTTACTAAACGATCAATATGAGTCAGACTCCATAGAATTTGATCAATCCCTTTTTCTGGCCTTAGGGTGGAGAAATGAAACGAGTAAACTCTCTCTTCATCCAAAAACCAATCACAGGTCTCGATCCAGGATTCTATTTCATCATGAGTCTGAAACCTTTGCCCTTTTCTTATCCATGAATAGATCTCTTTACTTGTATGACTTAGATATCTCGTATTTCTCGAAAAAGTGATTCGATTGATGGGATTTGGTATGATACTTATGAGATCGATGAGATTGAAAAATATCTTCTGTAGAAATTTGACCCCATAAGCGGGACCACCACCAAATAGCGCAAAACCCAGTATTTCCGCTAGAAAATCTTCTAATTGTTCCCGAGCAACTAGAAAGAGATTCTTTAACCAGAAAGAATTCGGTTCAGGTTTAGGATACCCATCCACAAGTTTGTACACCTCAATCGTGTATGATGGAATCGTCAAAGATTTTATCCTCTCGAACTCTGTCTGTAACTCACTAGAGTCTAGGGAAACAGAGAAAAGAAGTACCTGAACGAGACATCCAGCAAGAAGAAGAAGTAAAAGGCTTGAATAGAGGAACTCCCGAATATTTGGCGAGCTCAGATGTGTCGATATCAATGGTGACTCATTATTTCGATGAATCATTTCTTCGACCCGAAGAAGCCTATGGAAACACTTCCACGAAATATCACTTGAAATCTCACTTATCGGTGTCCACAATCCCCACAATTTGAGCTTAAGAGCTCGCCATTTTAGCTTAAGAATTCGCCATGCTGATCTGTGCATAATAGAATGAAAAATGGATACAAATTTGTGACTGCTACTTAGCATCGGCAATAGGTCTGAAAAAGCATCTAAAAATAGAAAATTTAGATATTTGTACCCTGTCGAAGTAAAGAACCATGGCATATATGTTTGGAATAGATTCCATTTTGATAGAGTTGAAAAAGCACTATCTCGTTGAAAGGTTCTATCCATCTGCCCTTTCTCAACGTCTTTCTTTAGCCAATTTCGCCAAAGACGCAATTTTTGACTCGTTTCGGGC